TTTTTTGTTTCAAAAACCTCCCGTTGTGGAAATCCATCTATGGTAATAGACAGTAAAAACTCCATAGAGTTGGTCTTTTGAACCCGCTTCAAGCTATCATGACAATTCACGAATCTTGGGGTAAACAATCTCTCTTGCTTATGTTTACTTTTTTCACCATTTGATTCTTGTACATAGGAAATGAGACTCAACTTTTTTACTGCAAATTTAGAAGCCGTTTTCTTTCACTCATATAACTATCTGGTTTAGTTCATCAACTCAAATGCTGAAGAAAAATAAAAATATATATAGTCAATCAAATCTTTTTATCCTTGTTTCTAGAAAGAAAAGAATTTTTATAAATTTTAGGTCTCACCGAATCACACGTAGAGATATTGATAACACACATAGAGCTAATGGTATTTCATAACTAATTGATTGAGCAGCTGCCCGTAGACCACCTAAAAAGGAATATTTATTATTTGATCCATACCCCGACATAAGAAGTCCAACGGGAGCAATACTTGAAATGGCAATCCAAAAAAAAACACCAATACTAAGATCGGCTAGAACAAGGTGATCACCAAAAGGAATTACTGAATAACTTAGAAAGATAGATATTACTGCTATGGATGGTCCAATACTGAATAAACGAGTATCTCCTGTAGATGGAATAAGGTTCTCTTTCAAAAGTAGTTTTGTCCCATCTGCTAGAGCTTGAAGAATTCCTAAAGGGCCGGCATATTCAGGCCCGATACGTTGTTGTATTCCTGCAGATATTTCTCTTTCTAACCAAACAATTACTAGTACACCTATTGTGATTCCTAATACAAGAGTCACAATAGGGACAAGCATCCATATGATCCCATAGACTTCTTTTAAGGATTCCAATTTGGAAAAAGAATTGATAGTCTCTATTTCTGTTGTATCAATTATCATTTCAACGATCAACTTCTCCCATAATGATATCTATGCTACCTAGTATTGTCATAATATCAGCCAATTTCATTCTTTTAACTAACTGAGGAAGAATTTGCAAATTGATAAAACCTGGTGGGCGAATTTTCCATCTCCAAGGAAAAACGCTCTGGTCTCCTATCAGAAAAATCCCCAATTCTCCTTTTGGGGCTTCAACTCTCACATAAAGTTCTTGTTTCGACAATTCAAAAGTTGGAGAAGGCTTTTTACTAATAAACCGATATTCAAAATCATTCCATTCAGGATCTTTTAATCTGTCAAAACGTCGCATTTCTAAATTTTCGTAAGGCCCTCCTGGAATTCCTTCCAGAGCCTGTTGAATAATCTTTATGGATTCTGTCATTTCACCGATTCGTACTAAATAACGAGCTAATGAATCCCCTTCTCGTTGCCATTGAACCTGCCAATCAAATTCGTCGTAAGACTCATAATGATCAACTTTACGAAGATCCCATTCTATTCCGGAAGCTCGTAGCATTGGTCCCGATAAACCCCAATTTACTGCCTCGTCTCTCCCAATAATGCCTACGCCTTCAACTCGTTCTAAAAAAATAGGATTCCGGGTAATAAGTTTTTGATACTCAGCAACCCCTGTTAAAAAATAATCGCAAAAATCCAAACATTTATCTATCCAGCCATAGGGTAGATCGGCAGCCACTCCTCCAATACGAAAATAATTATGCATCATTCGCATACCGGTGGCAGCTTCGAATAGGTCATATATCAATTCTCTTTCTCGAAAAATATAGAAGAAAGGGGTCTGTGCACCAATATCCGCCATAAAAGGACCGAGCCATAACAAATGAGAAGCTATCCGACTCAACTCCAACATAATGACTCTGATATAGCTAGCCCTTTTAGGTACTTGAATATTGCCTAATTGTTCGGGTCCATTTATGGTTATTGCTTCTGTGAACATAGTAGCTAAATAATCCCAACGTGTTACATAAGGCAAATATTGTATAATTGTTCGGTTTTCCGCAATTTTCTCCATCCCTCTATGTAAATAACCCAATATTGGTTCGCAGTCGACAACATCTTCACCATCTAGAGTAACGATGAGTCGAAGAACACCGTGCATTGATGGGTGCTGAGGACCCATATTGACTATCATGAGGTCTTTTCTTGTAGTTGGTGCAGTCATAAGTTTTTTAACGATTCATTCTTCCATGAATTACTGAAAGTGAAAAGAAGTTCATCAAAATTTAATCGAAACATATAAGTGAAAATGAAATAACTCTTCAAATTAATCAAATTAACGAGTTTTTGTCTCTCGAATCTCCAACTGATTAATTAATTCTTTATAACGTACTCTATTTTTTTTTGCCAAATAAGCTAGCAGTCGTTGACGTTTTCCCAAAATTTTCTTCAAACCTCTCTGAGATAAATAGTCTTTTTTGTGCAATTCTAAATGTGAAGTAAGTCTCCGTATCTTATTGGTGAAATTGAATACTTGAAATTCAACAGATCCTTTCTTTTCTTCTTGAAAAATAACTGAAATGACAGAATTTTTTACCATAAATGAATTTCCCCTTTCTTTATTTTACAGATATGGATTTTTTATAATTTTATTGATCAGTAATAATAATGCCAGTAATTTGAACGTGGTATATAGACTTAATTTCTTTATGAACCTCTAATTTTAGCAATTCCAATAAATTAATCAAATTTTAAATTTGATTCAGATAGGAATCCAAAAAGGTGGTAGGTACGTTTTTTTCAGTCACAAAAGCGAATAATTGAAACCTAAAATCCTAAAATGAAGAAGATTCTGTTGATTCATTTCTAGATCTAATCAATACCTTATTTTATTGATTTAGTATTGTCTACTCGAATTAGATTCGAATGAGATGTAAAACAAGGCATGTTTGCATTTGTTTGCTTTCAGATACTCTATACGAGACAGGGTATATAGTACTATCAATTAATTTTCAATCGTGGATACATATGTATCCTTAAGATACTGAAACGGCTACCATTATTGGTATCAAACCAATAACGATTCATACAAGCTAAATCTTCTAATCGATAATTAGGCCAAAGAAAGAACTTAAATTTAATTAATTCATTTTTATCTTTATAAAGGGGTTTCCGTTCACCCAAAAATTGACTCCAGTTTTTTACATTGGTTTCGTTGCAAAATACTGAATTTCTATCGACGACATTCCAATTCAAAGAATTAAAAAAACTTCGAATTCTCAATTCTCTACGACGTCTAGACCATAAAATATTTTCAGGAACAAGCAAATCAAAATGAGTTTTTTCTGTATTTATTCTTTGAGTTTGAGGTTGCAGAATGAATTCGTCAAAATTCTTTTTATCAACATATCTTTGTTCTCGGTATCTTTGATTAGTTTGGTGTTTACTTTTATGAACCAATGAAATACCTATGGTTTGATACATAATAAATTGTCCATTATGTTTTACAGACAACCGAATAGGTTCGATAATCAATACCCCCTTCTTCATCAAGTCTGTAAGAGGTAAATTTGCCTGAATCAGCATTATATCCAAACTCATTTCTCTCCTTTGAATTGACGATATAGTAATTTTTGTTGGATTTATCAGTCGAAGCAGGAGACAATATACCTTGATATTTTCGAGCATTCTTTTATTCAAAGCATCGTTCCATCTCAATTGAAAAAGCAAATAACGTTTCAAGAACAAATCTAGTTCTGCTTCCGTGTTGCTTTTGTATTGTTTTTTATTTTGACCCTTTTTTGTGTCTGATTCCACGTAATCTTTTTCAAGATCGGTTTGATGTTTTGAAAAAACAGGGCTCAGATTTCCTTTGTTTTCTATATCTGATCCACGCTCTCTTTGACTTGGGGGTTCTTTTGTTTCTTGACTTCGATTCTTTATTTTTTTATTTGATGGTAGAAAAAAGTTTTGTTTTTGGTTTTTATTTTGAATAACATTTTCATTTGTATTCAAATTAAAAAGAAGGAATTTGCTTGGTATAATCCACGGTTTTATTTTATAGACATTATAAAGTAGTACAAATTCTGGGAAGAACCAAAATTCCAGATTCAATATGGGACGATTAAATATTTTTTCATTCATTCCCATCCAATCAAAAAAGACTTTTTTCGAATTTTTTTTAGTTTTTTCTGGATTTTGATGAGTTGTAAGATAAAAAACCCCTTTTTTCTCAATTTTATCAATTATTTGATAATTATTAATACCAATTTTAGTATTTGGATTACTGCTGGTATCGATCTTAACCCAGGCTTCAATATCTCCTTTTTGTCTAAGAGAAAAATGGATAATTTTCCAATCAAAATATTTTCTATCGAGATTTCTTTCTATATCTAGAATATTGACCTTTCTTAGATAATTATTGATATGAAGATTGACGGGCATATCAACAAGGTTGTGTTTGGGCGTGTTGGAATTATACGAAATTTCTAAGTTCTTCTTTACTTGAAAGGGTAATCTAGAAAAAAATGAGTCACTTTTATTTTCATAATTAATTGATTTATATGCTAAAAGACCATATCTATAACATTTTTTAAAATTATCTTTTTGGTTTGATAATGAATAGAGTTCCGAATCATTTTCTTTTTTGTAATGAATTAATTGGTCTTTTTCATATGAATTCCATTTGTTTAAGTTTCTATTTTTATTTTGAGCCATACAACTTTGATTAACCTTAGTTCGCCATTTTTTTGGCATTAATCTAGACCATCTAATCTGAGATAAATCGTATTGATAATGCCATCTTAACCAGTTTTTCCATTGATTGATTCTATAACTCTGAAGTTTCTTATGTTTTAATTCCGAATGAAATATTCCTAGTGTTTTAAAATAGTCCTTTATTTTAGTCTTAAGGAAGCAAGACGTTGTGTTATATTTAAGAACAGATCTAAATTTAGACAAATTAATAACTTGGGTTTGTGATAATTTGTAAAATACATATGCTTGTGACAAGTAGGATAAATCACAAAAAATATGTGAATTTTTCTTACTAATATTATAAAGTGACTTTTTTATAGTCGAAATAAAGATAAAGTGAATTTTTTTTTTATTAGTAATTTTTTCTT